ATATTTAGGGATAGATATTACCTCTCTTTTTCTCCTCTTTCAAATAAATTGAAATGATTGAAGTTTTTCTATTTGGAATCGTCTTAGGTCTAATTCCTATTACTTTGGCTGGATTATTCGTAACTGCATATTTACAATACAGACGCGGTGATCAGTTGGACCTTTGATTGAGTAACATCTTTTTTTTTTTATTGACCTCCTCCTTAATCTGCAGGGGGTCAAATTCAGGTTGCAGTTCAAGTTAGTGAAGTTGTTTTATTGTGATTCGACATTACAAGAACAGAATCACGCTCTGTAGGATTTGAACCTACGACATCGGGTTTTGGAGACCCACGTTCTACCGAACTGAACTAAGAGCGCTTTCTTATGACAGCAGATACGACTGTCAAGAAAAGGATTCTTTTTGTACCCCCAATACATTTTGCATGCATTGCATATAGTATCATAAAATAAAAGATTATGTCCAATTTTCATCGATCTCAATTGACCCCTCGTTACTGGCCATAGGAAAAATAATAGGTAGGGATGACAGGATTTGAACCCGTGACATTTTGTACCCAAAACAAACGCGCTACCAAACTGCGCTACATCCCTTTTAATTGTTGTACAGTGTCATTGTAGAGAATCCCTGTCTTGTTTTCCACATCGTTATTTCCTCTATCTATATACAATTTCTCTTGCCATTTCTTCTTTTTGGTCTCATATAATAAAAGAATTATATACATATGAAACCTAACGTATAAAAGAATTAATATTTATCGGTAATGCTCAGGAAGAGGGGGTCATCTTTTTCTGTTTTAGGTACAAGTGGATCTCATCTACCGGATCATTGTACATATCCATTTTAGTTAGGGATTCCGCATACAAATACAAGTGATCTTTAACTACATATGCATCTGATCATATATGTATTCCAATAAAGAAGGAGGATTTTCAATGCGAGATATAAAAACATATCTCTCCGTGGCACCTGTGCTAACTACTCTATGGTTTGGGTCTTTAGCAGGTCTATTGATAGAGATCAATCGTTTATTCCCAGATGCGTTGGTATTCCCCTTTTTTTCATTCTAGTTATCGATATGGGAATGGATGAATGAAGAAGATTAGAGAAATTCTCTGTGACCAACCCCCCCCCCCCCTTTTTTTTTCAGTTCTTTAGGATAGGAAGGAAAGAGAAAGAATAAAAGTGGATTGAACCTCAGTCAAACTCGGGTTCAGGATAGAATTAATAGAGGTAGAACAGAAATAGAAATGGGGGTCTAGGGCAGGCTGTTCGAGATCATATAAGATAGTAAATGAAATGCTGGGATTAGGAATAATGAATAGTTAGAAATAATTGTATTACTTATGATTTTATTACTTTATTGATTGCAACGAAATCTTTCATAATTGGATTTCGAGTTAGCAACCTATTTTCTATTTATTTTTCGTTCCTTTCTTCTTCTTCGGTTCGGATCGAAAATAGAAGAATTGAGTGAATCCAAAGGAGGTTCATGGCCAAGGGTAAAGATGTCAGAGGAATAGTTATTTTGCAATGTACCAGTTGTGTCCGAAATGATTTCAATAAAGAATCGCGAGGCACTTCCAGATATATTACTCAAAAGAATCGACACAATACACCTAGTCGATTGGAATTGAGAAAATTCTGTCCTTATTGTTACAAGCATACGATTCATGGGGAGATAAAGAAATAGATCGAACGGAACACGTGTACCATCCTTCCAAGGAACAGGAAGAAATTATATATATATATAAACAAATCAAGTCCTATTTCGGTCGGATCCGAAATGAATGAAGAAATGGGATTTTAGAGATAAGGAATAAACCATGGATAAATCCAAGCGACTCTTTCGTAAATCCAAGCGATCTTTTCGTAGGCGTTTGCCCCCAATTGGATCGGGGGATCGAATTGATTATAGAAACATGAGTTTAATTAGTCAATTTATTAGTGAACAGGGAAAAATATTATCTAGACGAGTGAATAGATTGACCTTGAAACAACAACGATTAATTACTATTGCTATAAAACAAGCTCGTATTTTATCTTCGTTACCTTTTCTTAATAATGAGAAACAATTTGAGAAAACCGAGTCGATCCCTAGAACTACTGGTCCTAGAACCAGAAATAAATAGGCCTACTCCTCAATTGAATCAAAACAACTCTAATTGGAATTCAAAATCAGATTGATTGATGTTTTGTTCGAAAAAGCCGAGAGATTTGATTGTTGCGTCGTAATAGAATAAAAAAAAGAATGGGAGAAGAAGAAATCTGTTTTTTTTTGAAACGTGTTCGTTCATTCCTACTACTTATCTTATCATATTAATTTCTACTCTACCTTCCCGGAGGTCATTCTCCGGGGAACTCCGTTTAAATCATTCCGGTGAATTCCTTCCAATCTCCTTATTTGATGATCTCATTGGAAATCATGTAAAGACAATTCCTATTTGATATAGCTATTTGTGCAGGTATTTTACGATTAAGAAGCAACTGCCTCTTGTACAGATCATGTATTAATCGACTATAACTATAGGATACCCTATTCTCACGAGTTACTGCATTTATCCGAGTGATCCACAAACGACGAAAATCTCTCTTTCGCCTGCCTCTATCCCGATGAGTGGACACCAAAGCTCTCATTTTTTGTTGAGTAGTAGTTCGAGTAAGTCTTGAATGGGCCCCTCGAAAGGTTGATGCAAATAAACGAATTTTTGTTCGACGTCTCCGAGCTATATATCCTCGTCTAACTCTGGTCATTGAATCAAATTAAACTTTGATGAATAACTAATCGATTTCTTTTCTTTCAGTCATTCTTTTCCCCTCTCCTGGTTTATTAATAACAAAACGGATTCTTCCGATGTATAAAATAAAAATTCCAATGGCTTTTGCTACTATGACCTTCCCAACCACGATTTTTTATTTCTTCCAGGCATTTATTTCACCTCAAAATAAGAAATTTTACCGATATTTGGTATAAAATAGGTATAAAATAAATAGGTAGTAAATGTAAATGGATAAATAAATAAATAGTGGCTTCCATCGTTTCTATGGTTACTTCTTAAACGGTGAGGCCCTCTCTATACACCGGAGCCCCTTCCCTCATTTAATCAATGTTATTGGTAACTTGTACAGTTCACACTCTTTGGCTCTACCCATGAATTATCCAGTAATAGGTCTTTTCACAATGAGATCTATTCATACAGTGACGGCATTTAATTATGAAGGTTGGCTAGGTAGCTGACCCTGTTAGTCCGTTCTTGCAAGAGTAGGAGCATAATCTTTCTGCTTCTTAAATATAATTTCCCCCGCTTAATGGATAACCATTTGCTACCAATGGAGAATTGCTTTTCATCTCAAATCGAGGTGATTGGATTTGCACCAATGGAAACCATAAATTCCATACACAATAGAGGTATATGATAGATCTTTATTTTTAGATAGTGAATTTCCATTCTATCCCATTCATTGGTACTGGTCATTGAGACTGGAAAAATCGTCTCATTTGTTCTAACTCATGATCTGAACGAGTCGCACATACACCCTAGTACATGTTCCTCGACGCTGAGGACATCCTCGAAGAGCTGGGGATTTCGTGACATTTCTGATTGGCTGTCTTGTGTTTCTAATAAGTTGTTTAATAGTTGGCATGCTGAATCGTATACAGAATGGGCTGGTTTAGATCGATCCTAACCGGATGATTATGAATTACTTCCATTTACTATTTTATTTTACCCGGGTAAGAAGATAAAAGATCAAATCACGGTTCATTCGAATTATGATTCGAAATGGAATCACGGATTTATGCGAAATCCCCGGTATTTTCGACCGCTACAAGATCAACAATGCCATGAGCTTGGGCTTCTGCTGCTGACATAAAAACATCTCTTTCCATGTCTTCGGATACAACCCATAAAGGATTGCCCGTTCTTTGTACATAAACCCTTGTGAGGGTTTCGCGGAGTTTCAGTAGTTCTTCCGCTTCCAGGATAAATTCTCCTGTGGGTGCCTCATAAAAAGAACTAGCAGGTTGGTGGATCATAACCCTGATGATATAACATAATAAACAATTCCTCTATCTCGCATGATCGGGCGGATAAAGAATAACAAACAAGAAGAAAAAGATAGAATTGCACAACCGTACAGGCATCTTTTGTGCATTGCATACGGCTCTGCAATGGAATTTCTTTTTCCCTTCCATCGAAGAAAGAGACAAATAGAATCCATCAGACCCAGATCGTTGAATGATCCATTTACCATCCTTCCTTTCGTAGGAGTCAAAAAATACTATGATGGTTCCGTTGCTTTATATATTTATCTCGTCTGAGATTCAGCAATCCCAAAGTTTCTTTTTGATCCGATCAAATAAGGAAAAAAGAATCTTTTTTTTTTTTTTTTTCATACTCTTTCATAACATAAATATCGGAAAGAGACTTCTGGTGTGGAAGCAAAAAGGTTTGTGACGCTGAAATGGAACCCCGATACATAAGATCAAATCGGAAATAACCTTTGTTTCATACTACTATCTCGATACATAATCTCATGTTATGAAAAAACGAGAATGGTTTGCTCATATCGAACTCGAAGTGCCATGCTATTATTACTTATTATTTATATTCCATATGGCGAAGGCATAGTCTTCTTTTTCTCTCAAATAAAAAACTCATTGGCGCCAAGCGTGAGGGAATGCTAGACGTTTGGTAATTTCTCCTCCGACCAGGATGAAAGATCCCATTGAAGCGGCTAATCCCATGCATATTGTATGCACATCTGGTGGCACAAATTGCATAGTATCATAAATAGATATTCCTGGTATTACCCATCCGCCGGGAGAGTTTATAAACAAATAAAGATCCCTGGTATCATCCTCTATGCTGAGATATACCATGAGACCAACAAGTTGATTCGAGATCTCGCTATCAACCTCTTGGCCTAAAAAAAGTAATCTTTCTCGATAAAGTCGGTTGATTAGGACAAAATTGGATCCTTTAGGAACCGTACACGCACCTTTGGATGCATACGGTTCAAAAAATAAAAATTGCGAAACAAAAAAAGAATCAATGTGTCGATTCCAGCCCTTTTCTCTTTTCGTAGCAGGGTTTTTCCTAACGAAGGGGCTTTTTCTTCCATTTCTCAAGAAACATGAGTTTTGACTTGACTTGCTTCCCTAGAATTGACTGAACTTATCGAACTAACCTCTCATTGATGTATTGTTTCATCGAGATCCAAATCACGATGTAATTTTCTTGTTCCTGAATGGGCCTCTTCAATTCTTTTAGGTTTATGCTCTACTCCGGGTAAAGATCTGCCCGAATTCTATTTGCACATATAGGACAAATAATCTCAGTACCACTTCTTTTTGCTACAACTTCTTTTTTTTTTTTTCAATTCGTTTCATGTCTTCCGCCCAATATATGATGTATTCATCATATTACTCCATTGATTGGCAGTATGAGATCACTCATATGGTATAAAGGAATCATTTATGATACGAGTGGTAATCATACATAGATTACCAATTTGGTATTTTCTGAACGGAGCCTATATACTTCATTTTATTGGTCCAAGCCAACCATAAATTCTTCTAATTGATAATATGGATCCCCCAATAAATTGATCTAATTGCACTTCACGCTCCGAATTATTGATGGTTCAATCAATCGCGAAAGAGAGGATATCTCCATCGGGGGAGAGAACGGGGAAATCCCATATGACCCAATATGTCTGACAAGTCGCACTATACGTCAACCCAAACTGCATCTTCCTCTCCAGGACTCCGAAAAGGTACTTTTGGAACACCAATGGGCATTAAATTAAAGAAAAAGAGGTTAAGTACTATACTTCACTTTGATGTGGAAACGTAACAACGGGTTTATTGTCTTCATAATATTGCCGTTTATCGTATTTTATCCATAGATTCGAAGGAAGACAGAATGAAGAAAGAAAAATTCTTACGAATGGATCGTTTGAATGATGAACAAGTATCTATGCATTCGCTCACAAAAAATGGGACCAGCCCCCATTGCGTATTGGTACTTATTGGGTATAGAATAGATCTGCTTCTCTTTGTTCCCACGAACAGAATTGTTCAATTATTACCAACGGAACGGAATAAATATTAACCCTTGCTTCGGGATAATCCACTGAAAAGGTGAGGTCCATAGCATAGTCTTTTCCAATGCGATAAAGTTACATAGTGTCTATTTTTTCTTTGATAAAGGGGTATTTCCATGGGTTTACCTTGGTATCGTGTTCATACCGTCGTATTGAATGATCCCGGTCGGTTGCTTTCTGTCCATATAATGCATACAGCTCTAGTTTCTGGTTGGGCCGGTTCGATGGCTTTATACGAATTAGCAGTTTTTGATCCCTCTGACCCCGTTCTTGATCCAATGTGGAGACAAGGTATGTTCGTTATCCCTTTCATGACTCGTTTAGGAATAAACAATTCATGGGGTGGTTGGAGTATCACAGGAGGAACTATAACGAATCCGGGTATTTGGAGTTACGAAGGTGTGGCCGGGGCACATATTGTGTTTTCTGGCTTGTGCTTCTTAGCAGCTATCTGGCATTGGGTGTATTGGGACCTAGAAATATTCTGTGATGAACGTACGGGAAAACCCTCTTTGGATTTGCCCAAGATCTTTGGAATTCATTTATTTCTCTCAGGGGTGGCTTGCTTTGGGTTTGGCGCATTTCATGTAACAGGCTTGTATGGTCCTGGAATATGGGTGTCCGATCCTTATGGCCTAACCGGAAAAGTACAATCTGTAAATCCAGCGTGGGGCGCGGAAGGTTTTGATCCTTTTGTTCCGGGAGGAATAGCCTCTCATCATATTGCAGCGGGGACATTGGGCATATTAGCGGGTCTATTCCATCTTAGTGTCCGCCCGCCCCAACGTCTATACAAAGGATTACGTATGGGCAATATTGAAACGGTCCTTTCCAGTAGTATCGCTGCTGTCTTTTTTGCAGCTTTCGTTGTTGCTGGAACTATGTGGTATGGTTCAGCAACTACCCCGATCGAATTATTTGGTCCCACTCGTTATCAGTGGGATCAGGGATACTTCCAGCAAGAAATATATCGAAGGGTTGGTGCCGGGCTAGCCGAAAATCTGAGTTTGTCGGAAGCTTGGTCTAAAATTCCCGAAAAATTAGCTTTTTATGATTACATCGGTAATAATCCGGCGAAAGGGGGATTATTCAGAGCAGGCTCAATGGATAACGGGGATGGAATAGCTGTTGGATGGTTAGGACACCCCATCTTTAGAGATAAAGAAGGGCATGAGCTTTTTGTACGTCGTATGCCTACTTTTTTTGAAACATTTCCAGTAGTTTTGGTAGACGGAGACGGAATTGTGAGAGCCGATGTTCCTTTTAGAAGGGCAGAATCAAAGTATAGTGTCGAACAGGTAGGTGTAACTGTTGAGTTCTATGGTGGCGAACTCAATGGAGTCAGTTATAGTGATCCCGCTACTGTGAAAAAATATGCTAGACGTGCCCAA